TCCGACGAAGTAAAACCATCTTGATAAAGATGACAGACCCCATTCTCTGTACTATCCATAGGGTCAATTCTAACAAGTCACACACTCATATTCCGGAAATATACAATGCAGAAAAAAATTTCGCGGTCGAACTACCAAAGGAGAATAGGCTAAAATTGTTAGACCTACATACTTTACTTTTTTGTATCGAGCTAAAAGCTAGAACTTCAAGATTCTTCTCAGTCTAATTCACTGAAATTCCATCCAGTAGAACAGAAGAATTATAAATTTCCAAAATAATAGATAGGAATACCGCAAATAGAGCCATTGCAACACCCATCAAAGGGGTCGTTCCCCATCCAGGAGCTACTTTACCATATTCGGAATTCAATGGTTTCAATAACTTCCCTACAGTAGTGCTTCTTGGACCAGATCTAGAACTATCCTCAACAGTTTGTGTAGCCATAAATCTTATTTTGTATTCATTACGATCTGTTGACTTTGTATACCATTCCGTTGTAAATAAACGATCTTAGCATAGATCCATTGTGGTCTTTCAATTCTATAATAATGGAAACAGCAACCCTAGTCGCCATCTTTATATCTGGGTTACTTGTAAGTTTTACTGGGTATGCTCTATATACTGCCTTTGGGCAACCCTCTCAACAACTAAGAGATCCATTCGAGGAACACGGGGACTAGTTGACGTAATCAGCCTCCAAATATTTGGAGGCTGATTACGTCAATGAAGATAATGAAAAATTATTTCATTTTTTAGTTGAAATTTTAGGTGGTTCCCGAAAAAAAATAGCGAAAAAAATGATCCCTAAAGTGGATACTAAGAGAAATGTATAAACCAATGCTTCCATAAATTTGATCGTGGTTTACAATTATAGCTTTCATACCTGTTTTGTTTACTTGGGAGTATCCCTCTGGATAAAGAAAGAAAGAAAAAGAGTCAAAGAAACGGCAGCGATTTAAATCAAGATTCCTACAGTACCCTACCTATTAAATAAACTCGCAAACAGAAACTAGAAGAAAAAAGCAATGTTGCATTAAACTGCTTGTCTTTTTGTAGTTGGATCTCCAAGTTTTTGGAATGCCCCAAATTCCACTTGAGCATCCAAATCTGGATCAATACCAGCAAAAACATCTCTGAAGAGGGTTCTAGCACCATGCCAAATGTGTCCAAAGAAGAAAAGTAGAGCAAACGAAGCATGTCCAAACGTAAACCAACCTCTTGGACTGCTACGAAAAACACCATCGGATTTCAAAGTCGCACGATCTAATTCAAAAATCTCACCCAATTGAGCCCGTCTAGCATATTTTTTCACAGTTGCGGGATCACTATAACTCACTCCATTGAGTTCACCACCATAAAACTCAACAGTTACACCTACTTGTTCGACACTATATTTTGATTCTGCCCTTCTAAACGGGACGTCGGCTCTAACAATTCCGTCTCCGTCTACCAAAACAACCGGAAATGTTTCAAAAAAAGTAGGCATACGGCGTACAAAAAGTTCACGCCCTTCTTTATTTCTAAAGACAGGGTGTCCTAACCATCCAACAGCTATTCCATCCCCATTGTCCATTGAACCCGCTCGGAATAACCCCCCTTTTGCTGGATTATTACCAATATAATCATAAAAAGCTAATTTTTCAGGAATTTTAGCCCAAGCTTCTGATAAACTTTGATTTTCAGCCAGTCCAGCACTAACTCTTCGATATATTTCTTGTTGAAAGTATCCCTGATCCCATTGATAACGAGTAGGACCAAATAATTCGATGGGAGTAGTTGCAGAACCATACCACATAGTTCCAGCAACAACAAAAGCTGCAAAAAAGACAGCAGCAATACTACTGGAAAGGACGGTTTCAATATTGCCCATACGTAATCCTTTATATAGACGTTGAGGCGGACGAACACTAAGATGGAATAGGCCCGCTAATATACCCAACGTCCCTGCTGCAATATGATGAGAGGCTATTCCTCCCGGAACAAAAGGGTCAAAACCCTCCACGCCCCACGCCGGGTTTACGGGTTGGACCTTTCCGGTTAGTCCATAAGGGTCGGATACCCATATTCCAGGACCATATAATCCTGTTACATGAAATGCGCCAAAACCAAAGCAAGCCACTCCTGAAAGAAATAAATGAATTCCAAAAATCTTGGGCAAATCCAAAGAAGGTTTTCCTGTACGTTCATCACAAAAAATTTCTAGATCCCAATATACCCAATGCCAAATAGCTGCTAAGAAGCACAAGCCAGAAAATACGATATGTGCTCCGGCTACCCCTTCGTAACTCCAAAGACCCGGATTCGTTATAGTCCCTCCTGTAATATTCCAACCGCCCCACGAATTGGTTATTCCTAAACGAGTCATGAAAGGTATAACGAACATACCTTGTCTCCACATTGGATCAAGAACGGGGTCGGAGGGATCAAAAACTGCTAATTCATATAGAGCCATCGAACCGGCCCAACCAGCAACCAGAGCAGTATGCATTATATGAACAGAAAGTAAACGACCGGGATCATTCAATACAACAGTATGAACACGATACCAAGGCAAACCCATGGAAATACCCCTTTATCAACGAAAAATAGACACTATGTAACTTTATTGCATTGGAAAAAACTATGCTACGTACCCCCCCTTTTTAGGTAATTATTTCGGAGAAAGGATTAATATTTGTTCTATTCTGTTAGTAATAATGGAACAATTCGATTCATAGGAAAAAAGGGAAGCGGATCTATTCTATATCCGATAAGTACCAACACGCAATGGGGGTGAATCCTATTTTATATGAACCAAGATAGCTATTGTTGTTGATCATTCAGAAGCCGGTTCGTAAAAAATTTCCTTTATTTTTATTCATTCTCTATTACTTTACTTTTATTTTATATTGTATTTTAGCTTATTCAACTTATGTATTAAATATCATTAATTTAAATATTATTAATAAAGTAGGAAAAAAGGATAATAGTATTAAAAACCGAAACCCCAATCTTACGTTTCCACATCAAAGTGAAATAGAGAACTTCATTCTCTTTTTTTTCATTTCATGCCTATTGGCGTTCCAAAAGTACCTTTTCGAAGTCCTGGAGAAGGAGATACATCTTGGGTTGACATATAGTGCGACTTGTCAGATATATTGGGCTATATGGGATTTCCCCATTTTCTCCCTCGATCGAGATATCCTCTGTTTCGCTCAAAAAGATTGATTGAATTATCAAAAATTTGTAATGCGAAGCGCAAAAAATAAAGTGGAATTAAATGCAGGGAGTATTTAGATTGATATTAGATTATCAAATTTTTTTTATGGTTTACGTGATCGGACTAATAAAATGAAGTATCCAGGCTCCGTTTAGCAAAAACCCAATTGATAATTAATATATAATATTTTTATAATTACTACTTATATGATATGCAAAATTATGATAAAAAATTCTATAAAACAATTTGAAACAGGGTGATCTAAAACTGTTGCTCAAATCAAATAATATAATTCAAAATTTGTTGACTATTTGACAGAAGACATGTGAAAGAAATGAATTGAAAAAAAAAAGGAGTAGTAAAAAAAGACGCGGTATTTGGTTCATTTGTCCTATATGTGCAAATCAAAATCGGGCAAATTTTTCCTTTTACTCGGGGTAGAGCATAAACCTAAAAAATGGAATAAAAAAAGGACGAAGCCCGTTCAGGAACAAGAAAAAACCATCGCCATTTCAACTGAATCTCGATGAAAAAAAAATATCAATGAATCAAGTGAGTCTGACAGGCTTAATCAATCGTTTTATTATAGGATTATAATATCTAATAAAAGGCGCCAAAACTGAATTTGTCTTTTACTTTTGGGAGCAAGCCCATCCGTTATAAGTTAGAAAGAAAAACCTTCTATGAAAAAGAAAAAAGGGGAGGTTGGAATCGACACATTGATTTTTTCACAATTTTTGTTGAACCGTATGCATCAAAAGGTGCCTGTACGGCTCCTAAGGAATAAAATTTTATCCTAATCAACCGACTTTATCGAGAAAGATTATTTTTTTTAGGCCAAGAGGTTGATACCGAAATCTCGAATCAACTTATTAGTCTTATGATATATCTCAGTATAGAAAAGGATACCAAAGATCTTTATTTGTTTATAAACTCTCCTGGTGGATGGGTAATATCTGGAATGGCTATTTATGATACGATGCAATTTGTGCGACCCGATGTACAGACAATATGCATGGGATTGGCCGCTTCAATAGCATCCTTTATCCTGGTCGGAGGAGCAATTACCAAACGTATAGCATTCCCTCACGCTTGGCGCCAATGAGTTTTTTTATTTTCGAGAAAAAATACTATGCCTTCGCCATCGGAAATATGAATTAGTTAAGTAATAATAGCATGGCACTTCGAATTCGATATGAAATTTTTTAGATTAAAAAAAATTAGATTATATATTGAAAGAGTAGTATGAGATAAGGAAGGGGTATTTCAAATGATATCTTACCTATTCGGGCACATTTCAGCGTCACAAACTTTGTTTTCACACCGGAAGCTTATTTACAAAATTTATATAAAAAAAAAGACACTTTGGGATTGCTGAATCATAGACGAATCCAAAAAATGATATATAAAGCAACGGAACCATCATAGTATTTTTTTAACTCCTACAAAAAAAGAAGGATGGTAATTGGATGATTTCTGGATCTGCGTATAATACAACCTATATTTTGTTTTCTTTCGCGAAAAGGAAAGGTCAAAAAAGTCAATTCCATTGTGGAGCCGTATGCAATGCACAAAAAAAGCCTGTACGGTTATTCAATTTTCTCTGTTTTTTTGGTTTTGGTTATCCCGCCTCATTCTGCGAAATAGAAGAACCTTTTCTATTATATCATCAGGGTAATGATCCATCAACCCGCTAGTTCGTTTTATGAGGCACAAACGGGAGAATTTATCTTGGAAGCGGAAGAACTACTAAAACTTCGCGAAACCATCACAAGGGTTTATGTACAAAGAACGGGCAAACCTATATGGGTTGTATCCGAAGACATGGAAAGGGATGTTTTTATGTCAGCAACAGAAGCCCAAGCTCATGGAATTGTTGATCTTGTAGCGGTTCAATAAAAAAAAGGAGCGATTTCATGCAAATCCACAAGTTTGCATTTTCTATCTTTTTAGATTAAAGGTTTAGTTTCATATTCTCTTCAATATAAAAAAAATATTGAAGAGAATCTTGAAGAGAAGTAATTCAGAATTAGCCGGTTAGAACTAATCTAAACCAGCTCATTATTTATATGATTCCGTATGCCAACCATTAAACAACTTATTAGAAATACAAGACAGCCAATCCGAAATGTCACGAAATCCCCAGCGCTTCGGGGATGCCCTCAGCGACGAGGAACATGTACTCGGGTGTATGTGCGACTCGTTTAGATCATAGACTGAGACACAAAAAGTAAATTCTTTTTGAAATATCAAGGATCAGTACCTGTGAATAAAATAGAATGGAGGAACTCGATTCATTATTTAAAAAATATAGATCGTTCATATATTCTATTGTGTCTGAAACTTATGGTTTACATTGGTGCAAATCCAATCAACTCCCTTTTTTAGAAAACCCCCAATGATAACAACTGATTATCCATTAAGCGGGGGAAATTCCATTTTTTAGAAAAAAGATTCCACTCTTGAAAGAAAAGAACGGACTAACAGGGTAAATGACCAAATCAATTTTCAAAATGAAATACCGTTACTGTATAAAGTGGATCTCATTGTGAAAGACCTAATTACTGGAATATTCATGGGGTAGAGCCAAAGAATGTGAATTGTACAAGTTACCAATAGTATTGATTAATTAAAAGAAGGAGCTCCGGTGTATAGAGAGGACCTCACCGTTTTAGAAGTAACCATAGAAACGATGGAACCCACTATTTATCCAATTCTATTTACTACTTTTTGTAGTTATTCTATTTTTTAATATCAAGTATCAAGGCAATTTATCCTTTCAACGCAAAGGAAAATACCTAGCAAAAAATAGTGGTGGGGAAGGTTAGAGTAGCAAAAGCCATTGGAATTTTTTTTTATACATTGGAATAATTCGTTTGGTTATTAATAGACTAGTAAAGGGGAAAAGAATAACTAAAAAAAGAATTAGTTATTCATCAAAGTTTGATTTATTCAATGACTAGAATTAAACGCGGATATATAGCTCGGAGGCGTAGAACAAAACTTCGTTTATTTGCATCAAGCTTTCGAGGGGCTCATTCACGACTTACACGAACTATGACTCAACAGAGAATAAGAGCTTTAGTTTCGGCTCATCGGGATAGGGGTAAAAGAAAAAGAGATTTTCGCCGTTTATGGATCACTCGAATAAATGCCGTAATTAACGAAATGGGGGTATTCTATAGTTATAACCAATTCATACACAATCTGTACAAGAAGCAATTACTTCTTAATCGGAAAATACTTGCACAAATAGCTCTATTAAATAGGAGTTGTCTTTATACAATTTCGAATGACATAAAAAAATAAGGGGATTGTAAGAAATCCACGAAAATATTTGAAATAGAGTTCTTAAGGAGAATGAGCTCGGGGAAGGTAGAGTAGAAATAAGTATTATAAAAAAAAGTCGTCAAAACAAAACGAGAGTATATAGTCGCTAAAAACGAGTTATTCTTTTTCTTTTCGACGATTCTTTTTTTTTTATGACAGACACAGACGTAACAATCAAATTTTGATTCTTAATTGGATTTTTCGAACAAAATATTAATCTCTTTTTTAATTCCTTGAAATTGGAATTGTTATTCAATTGAAGAATAAGTCTATTTTTTTCTGGTTCTAAGGCTAGTAGTTCTAGGGGTCGACTCACTTCTTTCAAATTGTTTCTGATTATTAAGAAAAGGTAACAAAGATAAAATACGAGCTTGTTTTATAGCAATAGTGATTAATCGTTGTTGTTTTAAAGTAACTCTATTTACTCGTCTAGATAATATTTTTCCTTGTTCACTAATAAATCGACTAATTAAACTCATGTTTCTATAATCAATTCGATCCCCCGATTGGATCGGGGGCAAACGCCTACGAAAAGATCGCTTGGATTTAGTAAAAAGTCGCTTAGATTTATTCATAATTTTTGTATTCCTTATCTCTAAAATCCTATTTTGATCGGATCAAAATAAAAACGATTTCTATTTCTATATAGGATCGAGTTTCTATATAGAATTAAGAATATAGGATTAGATTTCGTTCTATTGATTTATTTGTTTATATTTATATATATGTAATAATATATAGATACTAGCATTATTCCTGTTCTTAAAATAAAAGAACACATACAAGCACTCAATTTGATTTATTTCTTGATTTCCCCGTGAATTGTATGTTTATAACAGTAGGGACAGAATTTTCTCAATTCCAATCGACTAGGGGTGTTATGCCGATTCTTTTGAGTAATATATCTGGAAATTCCCGCTGATTCTTTCTTAATATCATTTTGAACACAACTGGTACATTCCAAAATAATTGTTACTCGAACATCTTTACCCTTGGCCATGAAACCTCCTTTGGATTTATGATTCACCTCAATCTTCTATTTTAATTTTCGGATCCAGAAAGAACCAGAACCAAAAAAATCGAAGCTGTTAACTAAAAAAAAATTCTGAAATATTTCGTTGCATTGAATATTAATTAGTAATTAAATAAAAATAAAATAATAAGCAATACAATGATTTTGTGAAAACGATATTTAAAATCTTTGTACAGTATTTTTTTTAAGTATCTCATAGGATACTCTTTCCCTAGCAACACTTTTTTGCGTTCTATTACGAATTTAATTGGATCCTGAACCCTCCTTTTTATGACCTTTCGCCCCCCACTTTTTCTAATTATTTTTTTAGAAAAAGTGGGGGGGCATTAGTCCCCGATCGTTGATTGTATCTCTAAATTGTTCACCCCTTTCTGATGTTAATAACTAGAATGAAAAAAAGGGAAATGTTAATGCATCTGGAAATAAACGATTAATCTCTATTAATAAACCTGCTAACGAACCGAACCATAGAGTACTTAGTACTGGTGCTACGGAAAGATATGTTTTTAGATCTCGCATTTGAAATCCTCCTTCTTTCTTCTTTATTGTATTACATTATATATAGTAATATATATAACTACCGATGTACATGTAGTTAAGAAGTTCTTGTATTTGTATATGTAACTTCCGCCCCCCCCCACCTTCAAAATTAGAATTGAAATATTGTCTACTAGAACGATCTTATAGATTCCATTTGAAAATGGAAACGCCTTTTTATGTAAAATGGAAATTGAGAGAATTCTCGTAAAAAAAAAGTAAATTTTTTAATTATATCTTTGTTATCTGATATGAGAAAAAAAGAAGAAATGAATTTGATATACCAATAAAAAGAAGAAGGATGTGGAAAACAAGACAGGAATTCTCTAGAATGACACTGTAAACCAATTGAAAGGGATGTAGCGCAGCTTGGTAGCGCGTTTGTTTTGGGTACAAAATGTCACGGGTTCAAATCCTGTCATCCCTACCTATTACTGCTCTTCTGAGCAGTAACGAGGTATCTATTTTGATCTATTTTTTTTAATAAAATTCGACATACATATAATTCTGAAATTTATGATATACTATGCTATGATATAGTATATACGTACAAAATAGATTCGGGTTAAAGAATGTCCTCTTTCTAGCCTTTTCGTTTTTTAGAAAAAAACAAGAAAAACGCTCTTAGTTCAGTTCGGTAGAACGTGGGTCTCCAAAACCCAATGTCGTAGGTTCAAATCCTACAGAGCGTGATTTCACTCTTGTTTATTAGATTGTGTCAAAATTCCACTGATAGTTTTCGCAAATTATTGAGCAGCAATCTGAATTAGACCTCCCGCATATGAAAGCAAGAAGGAGGTCAGTAAAAAAAACGAGATGTTAATTAATCAAAAGTCCAACTGATCACCACGTCTGTATTGTAAATAAGCAGTTACGAATAATCCAGCCAAAGTAATAGGAATTAGACCTAAGACGATTCCAAATAAAAAAACTTCAATCATTTCTATTTTCTTTTGTTTTCATTTTTGAAAGGGAGAAAAGAGAGGTACTATCTATTCCTAGCTCTTAATCTGTATTGCCGATGAATCTCAACGACCAAAATTGGGTAATTAACACGGTAAGGAACTATCGAACATATGAAATACCACCGAAATCCTTTTTTATAAAAAAGTCTGCATTCAATTAATTTCAAATAAGTCGTATTTTGCTTAGACCAATAAATAGAACTGAGGTTATAGTTAAAGCTGCTAGTAGAAAACCGAAATAACTAGTTATAGTAGGCATGAAGGGACTCAATAAAATATGTTTTTTTATACATATGTTTCTAAAGTACTTCCCTAAGTTTCAATTGAATTTTTTTTTAAGAAATAGAGAAAGATAACTAGGTCCAAGAATGAAAAAAATTCAATTGAAAATTTGTGAATTATCAATCATTATAGGTGGTATGAACAAAAATAGAGAAAGATAAAAAGAACTCAATTCATCGTATTTGCCGTCTGCACTATCGCAGGATTCAGAATTCACGTAACTTATTAATTGAAAAACTCTTTAAGAAATTAATCATAAACAAAATAATACATAAAAAAAAAACTCTATTATCTAACGTCAGTCAAAACATATAACTTTTTTTGAATGAATATGTAAAAATTTGAAAATAAGTTGTTTGATTCTTTTAAAGTGACCTTAGAACCTAGAATGGGCCCCTTTCTACTTTATTAAAATGGAATTTACTTAAATTTGAACTCATTAGATTCAATAGTAGAGCAGTTTTCTTCATTTAATCTATCGAATGAGACTAAAAAGAAAAAAGGTATCCTACACGGAGAACGAGATGAGTCAAAAAAATATTTATTTATTTTAACTAGATTTTAAACGATAACTAGATTTTTAAAACTTGTAATTAGCAATTTCTATTATCGTTTCCTTTCGAGGTTTTAGGTTTTTTTCTTTCGAGATTATA